AATTGTAGAAAGGATCAAAAGTTGTGAAAAATGCTTTTTTTTTCTCGAGATCCTTTTTTTTTACCCATATTCCTGATTAGTAATCATCACGTTTCTATCAACAAGATAAAAGAGCAAATTTTTCCTTTCGCGAAATTAGGCAAGGCAAATAAAACGAATTTCATATTCCCTTCTTACGTATGTATATAATATAATTCAAATATAGATATAGAGTCTTGCATCTTTCTATATCTCCCGAGAATCCCCATTTTTTCTAATAATCCCTGTTGGATCGGATTCTAACGAATCTTTCGGAAATTTGTAAGAAACTCTTTCTTTTAAATTATAAGACAAGAAGAAGAATAATAAATGGATTATCATACATATATTTCATGTAGAAAAATGAAATGAATAAGTCCATTTATTTAGTTCTACATTCCTTGCACTTATTATATACTCAATTATTATATATACTCACTTATAGTATAATTATATACGAATTCTAATTAATTAGTAATTATATACTTACTAATTATAATTATTATAAGATATCTTTATAACAATATAAATATAAGAATAACAAAATCGAGGTACCCATTCTATGATAAATCTCGACTTACCCTCTGTTTTGGTGCCTTTAGTAGGCCTAGTAGTTCCGGCAATGGCAATGGCTTCTTTATCTCTTCCTATTCAAAAAAACAAGATTTTTTAGATCCAATGGGACCATCCATTTTTTTTTCAAGACTTAGACTTGAATCATAACACAGATATCTATTTAGTGGAATAGGGTATAAGGGGTGGTTTCCTCCGAACATAAATGAAAGAGCTTTTATGCATGCGGAAACATGATATATGGGTAAATGAATTATAGCTATTTTCAAATAGATCAAGATCGGCGGATGTCTGAAATGGAAAGTCAATGTATCTAAATGTGTGTAGATATCTATAGGGGATCATATGAAGGGGATGTTATTATTTTAGATCTAACCAATTCGATGAATTACTCCTAAAGGTTCACATCAGAATAGTGCTAGTTGATGAGAGTTACTTCGGAAACACAAAGAGTAAAGTCAAATTCATTTGGGTTATTCTCTCAATTCCAATAAAATGCAACTGGATCTAGTATGAGTTGGCGATCAGAACAGATATGGATAGAACTTATAACGGGGTCTCGAAAAACAAGTAATTTTTGCTGGGCCTTTATCCTTTTTTTAGGTTCATTAGGATTCTTATTGGTTGGAACTTCGAGTTATCTTGGTAGGAATTTGATATCTTTATTTCCGTCTCAGCAAATCATTTTTTTTCCACAAGGGATCGTGATGTCTTTCTATGGGATCGCAGGTCTCTTTATTAGCTCCTATTTGTGGTGCACAATTGCGTGGAATGTAGGTAGTGGTTATGATCGATTCGATAGAAAAGAAGGAATAGTGTGTATTTTTCGTTGGGGATTTCCTGGAAAAAATCGTCGCATCTTCCTTCGATTCCTTATGAAAGATATTCAGTCCATCAGAATAGAAGTTAAAGAGGGTATTTATGCCCGTCGTGTCCTTTATATGGAAATCGGAGGCCAGGGGGCTATTCCCTTGACTCGTACTGATGAGAATTTGACTCCACGAGAAATTGAACAAAAAGCTGCCGAATTGGCCTATTTCTTGCGTGTACCAATTGAAGTATTTTGAAATGAACTGAAGAATAAATGCTTTCTCATCAGGAGGGAAAATCCTCTTTTTCTATAGCATAACTTAACTGAAGTTTCTTCAGAACGCTCATTCGAGCCAAAGTCGACGTATATGGAACAGCCATAAAACGAAACTGTTTTTGTCCGCAAAAATGGTCTTTTATGTGTATTATGGAAATCCACTCAACTCAATTCAGTAACAAAACAAGTAACAAATAGAAATAATGGATTCATCTCATATATCAAAACATTTCGGAATAAAGAAAAAAATTTCTCTTTTTCTTTTAGGTCCAATATTTTGAATTGATACATTAGATACAGATAGATCATATCTTGTAAATTATCTCTCTTTTCTTTTGTCAATCGACGTTTCTTTTTATCCTTTCTTTTGGGTTCCTTAATGATCAAACGATTGGATTTCTTATAACAATAACTATCCAATTTCTCTCTTGTTTTGCCACTCATTTTTGATCACAGTATTCTTCAGAAATTGATCTCAATTATTCCGAGACTATGAGTAGCCAGCGACATTTTTTCGAAATATTGAATATTTTAATAGAAAGGGAGTTCTTTCGTCTCGAAATACGAATAATATTCATTACTTGAAACGGTTCTTTCGGGCATTCATTGAAAGGAGGCAATTGCTTCAAATTTGACCAATTGAGATATCTGGAAACAAAACAACATTTTTGATTATTTCTTCATTTGAATTCGAAGTGGACTCTTATTCTATTTCTGTATTCTTTCTAGATTCAAGGACTACCCACTGAATCACAAATAAAAAACAGGGAATAGATTCATAGGCTCGATACCTTGTAATAGAACTCATGCTTGATAGAAATA